CTGGAGAAGCGAGTATAAATAGTAAAGAGCTGTCTTTATTGACAGAACAAGGAAGTATTGATTCAGAAGATCAAGCAAAATTTTCAAAATTTTTAGTCGATACTGTTATAACTGATCAAAATGATAAAATAATTAGAAAAAAATATATTGGAATGAAAGAAATAAGTAAAAGGGTCCCTCGATGGTCATACAAATTGATCGACAATTTGGAACAAGAAGAGGGAGAAAATGAAGAAGAAGCGGCAGAAGATCATGAGATTCGTTCAAGAAAAGCCAAACGTGTAATCATTTTTAATGATAACGGACAGAATACCGATACTCATACTAATACCACGACTACTAGTAATGATGATCAAGGAAACGAAGTGGCTTTGATACGTTATTCGCAGCAATCAGACTTTCGTCGAGATATAATCAAAGGATCTATGCGCGCTCAAAGACGTAAAATGGGTACTTGGAAATTGTTTCAAGCAAACGCGCATTCCCCGCTTTTTTTGGACAGAATAAACAAAACCCCTTTTTTTTCTTTTGATATTTCCGGAATGATGAAGCTAATTTTTATAAATTGGATGGAAAAAAAAACGGAATTAAAAACTTCGGATTCTGAAGAGGAAGATAAAAAAGAAAAAGAAAAAAAAAAGGAGAAGAAAAGAGAAGAGGAAACGCGGATATTAATAGCAGAAACCTGGGATAGTATTCTATGTGCTCAAGTAATAAGGGGTTACATGTTAGTAATCCAATCGATTCTTAGAAAATATATTGTATTGCCTTCATTGATAATAGTTAAAAATATTGGCCGTATGTTATTATTTCAATTTCCCGAGTGGTCCGAAGATTTAAAAGAGTGGAGTAGAGAAATACATGTTAAATGCACCTATAATGGCGTTCAATTATCAGAAACAGAATTTCCAAAAAACTGGTTAAGCGACGGTATTCAGATAAAGATCCTATTTCCTTTCTGTCTGAAACCTTGGCACAGATCTAAACTAGGATCCCATCATAGAGATCCAATGAAAAAGAAAATAAAAAAAGATGATTTTTGTTTTTTAACAGTTTGGGGAATGGAAGCTGAACTGCCTTTTGGTTCTCCCCGAAAACGCCCTTCCTTTTTTGAACCCATTTGTAAAGAACTCGAAAAAAAAATTATAAAAGTTAAAAAGAACTATTTTTTAGTTTTAAGAGTTTTAAAAGAAAGAACAAAATTGTTTCTAAGGGTCTCAAAAGAAACAAAAGGATGGGTTATCAAAAGAATTCTATTTATAAAAATAATAATGAAAGCACTTGCAAAAGTAAATCCAATTCTCTTATTTGGATTGAGAGAAGTATATGATTCGAGTGAAAATAAAAATAGAAAAGATTCTATAATCAGTAATCAGTTGATTCATGAATCGTCCATTCGAATTAGATCAATGGATTGGACAAATTATTTATTGACAGAAAAAAAAATGAAAGATCTGGTTGATAGGACAAATACAATCAGAAATAAAATAGAAAAAATCACAAGAGACAAGAAAAAAAAATTGATAACCTACGAGATAAATATTAGTCCGAACGAAAGAAGTTGTGATAATAAAAAATTAGAATCACCAACAAATTTTTGGCAAATATTAAAAAGAACAAATGCCCGATTAATTCGTAAATGGCACTATTTTTTCAAATTTTTCATTGAAAAGATATACATGGATACCCTTCTATGTATCATTAATATTCCCAGAATCAATGGACAACTTTTCTTTGAATCAACAATTCTTGATAAATCCATTTATAATGATAAAAAAAAAAAAGAAGGAATTGATGAAACAAATCAAAAAACAACTCACTTTATTTCGACTATAAAAAAGTCGCCTTCTAATATGAATAATAAGAATTCACAAATTTTTTGTGACCTGTCCTCCTTGTCACAAGCATATGTATTTTACAAATTATCACAAACCCAAGTTATTAACAAGTATAACTTGCAATCTGTACTTCAATATCACGGAACATCTCTTTTTCTTAAGGAGAGAATAAAGGATTTTTTTGGAACACAAGGAATATTTGATTCTCAATCAAGGCATAAAAGACTTAAAAATTCTGGAATGAATGAATGGAAAAACTGGTTAAGGGGTCATTATCAATATGATTTATCTCAGATTAAATGGTCCAGATTAGTACCACAAAAATGGCGAAATAGAGTCAATCAATGTCAGAGGGTTCAAAAAAAAGACTCAAAAAAATGGGGTTCATATGAAAAAGACCAATTCATTCATTACGAGACAGAACATGATTCTGAAGTGTATTCATTACCGATTCAAAAAGAAAATTTGAAAAAAAACTATAGATATGATCTTTTATCATATAACTATATTAATTATGAAAATAAGAAGGATTCATATATTCATGGATCGCCCTTACAAGTAACCAAGAGCCGAGAGATTCCCTGTAATTATAATTACAACATACATAAACCCGAATTTTTCTATGTACTGGGGGGTATACCCATTAGTAATTATTTAGGAGAAGATTCTATTATTGATACGGAAAAAAAACCGGATAGAAAATATTTTGATTGGAGAATTCTAAATTTTTGTCTTAGAAAGAAACTCGACATTGAGGCATGGACCGATATCGATACTGGGGCAAACATTAATAAAAATACTAAGACTGGAACTAATAATTACCAAATAATTGATAAAATTGATAAGAAAGATCTTTTTTATCTCACGATTCGCCAAGAAATAAACCCACCCAATCAAAAAAAAACCTTTTTTGATTGGATGGGAATGAATGAAGAAATATTTAATCGTCCCACATCGAATCTGGAACTTTGGTTCTTCCCAGAATTTGTGCTACTTTATAATGCATATAAGATTAAACCATGGGTCATACCAATCAAATTACTTCTTTTAAATTTAAATGGAAATCAAAATGTTAGTGAAAATAAAAACATCAATGAAAAACAAAAAAAGGATCTTCGGAGATCATTTACTGAAAAAAAATCTATTGAATTAAAGAATCTAAATCAAGAAGAAAAAGAACTCCCGGGCCAAGGGAATCTTGGATCAGATGCACAAAATAAAGGGAATCTTGGATCCGTTCTATCAAAGCAACAAAAAGATGTTGAAGAAGATTATGTGGGGTCAAACATTAAAAAACGTAGAAAGAAAAAGCAATACACGAGCAATACAGAAGCGGAACTCAATTTATTGCTGAAACGATATTTGCTTTTTCAATTGAGATGGGATAATCCTTTTAATCAAAGAATGCTCAATAATATCAAGGTATATTGTCTCCTGCTTAGGCTGATAAATCCAAAAGAAATTGCTATATCCTCTATTCAAAGCGGAGAAATGAGTCTGGATGTAATATTGATTCAGAAGGATCTAACTCTTATAGAATTGATAAAAAAAGGGCTATTAATTATTGAACCAATTCGTCTGTCTATAAAGCGGGATGGACAATTTCTTATGTATCAAACCATAAGCATTTCATTGGTCCATAAGAATAAGAACCAAACTAATGGAAGATGCCGAGAAAAAAGATATGTTGAAAAGAATGATTTTGATGAATCCATTGCAAGACATAAAAATATAGTTGGAACTGGAAACGAAAATCATTATGAGTTGCTTGTTCCTGAAAATATTTCATCGCCTAGACGTCGTAGAGAATTGAGAATTCTAATTTGTTTCAATTCAGGGAATAGAAATGTTGTGGATAGAAATCCAATATTTTGCAATGGGAACAAGGTAAAGCACTGTGGTCGAGTTTTGGATAAGAACAAACGTCTTGATATAGATACAAAAAAATTAATTAAATTAAAGTTCTTTCTTTGGCCCAATTGTCGATTAGAAGATTTAGCTTGTATGAACCGCTATTGGTTTGATACCAATAATGGCAGTCGTTTCAGTATGTCAAGGATACATATGTATCCACGGTTGAAAATTCGTTGAGGCATCCCTTATATATCACATGCCATATCTGGTATATGAAAGAAAACAGATGTACACATGCCTTGTCTTACATTACATTCTGGTACATGATACTAATTGAATGACGTATCAATTAGATCTAGGAATGAATCAACAGAATCTTATCATCTTAGGTCCAAATTATTCTCTTTTGTTTTGCGGATGCAGAAATGCACTATCCCCTCTTGTATCAAAATACAATTGCAAATTGGATTGATTATTGATTAATTCAAATTGATAAAAACTAGTAAATAGTAAATATTACATAAAGAAATTAAGATTAGTGTGTATACCAAAACGGCTGGAATTATATTATTATTACTGATCGATAAAATCCATATCTGTAAAAAAAAGAAAGAAAAAGGGGAGAAGAATTCTTTTTATGGTAAAAAATTCATTCATCTCAGCTATTTCGCAAGAAAAAAAAGAAGAAAACAAGGGGTCTGTTGAATTTCAAGTATTCAATTTCACCAATAAGATACGGAGACTTACTTCACATTTGGAATTACACAGAAAAGACTATTTATCTCAGAGGGGTCTACGGAAAATTCTGGGAAAACGTCAACGGTTGCTGGCTTATTTGTCAAAGAAAAATAGAGTACGTTATAAGGAATTAATTGGTCGGTTGGGTATTCGGGAACAAAAAACGCGTTAATTTAAGGATTCATTTTTAATTATTTTATTTGATTTATTAGATCTTGAATTTTTTTCATTTTGATGAACTTCTTTTTGTTTTCAGCAATTCATGGAAGAATGAATCGGGGAAAAAAGATATGACTGTACCAGCTACAAGAAAAGACCTCATGATAGTCAATATGGGTCCTCACCACCCATCAATGCATGGTGTTCTTCGACTCATCGTTTCTCTAGATGGTGAAGATGTTATTGACTGTGAACCCATATTGGGTTATTTACACAGAGGAATGGAAAAAATTGCAGAAAACCGAACAATTATACAATATCTGCCTTATGTAACACGTTGGGATTATTTAGCTACTATGTTCACAGAAGCAATAACCGTAAATGCACCAGAGCAGTTGGGAAATATTCAAGTACCTAAAAGAGCCAGCTATATCAGAGTCATTATGCTGGAGCTGAGTCGTATAGCTTCTCATTTGTTATGGCTTGGCCCTTTTATGGCGGATATTGGTGCACAGACTCCCTTCTTCTATATTTTCAGAGAAAGAGAATTGATATATGATCTATTCGAAGCTGCCACAGGTATGCGAATGATGCATAATTATTTCCGTATCGGAGGAGTAGCTGCTGATCTACCTCATGGCTGGATAGATAAATGTTTGGATTTCTGCGATTATTTTTTAACAGGGGTTGTTGAGTATCAAAAGCTTATTACGCGGAATCCCGTTTTTTTGGAACGAGTTGAAGGAGTGGGTATTATTGGTGGGGAGGAAGCAATAAATTGGGGTTTATCAGGACCAATGCTACGAGCTTCCGGAATCCAATGGGATCTTCGTAAAGTTGATCATTATGAGTGTTACGACGAATTTGACTGGGACGTCCAATGGCAAAAAGAAGGAGATTCATTAGCTCGTTATTTAGTACGAATCAGTGAAATGACGGAATCCATAAAAATTATTCAACAGGCTCTGGAAGGAATTCCAGGGGGGCCCTATGAGAATTTAGAAATCCGACGCTTTGATAGAACAAGGGATTCCGAATGGAATGATTTTGAATATCGATTCATTAGTAAAAAGCCTTCTCCCACTTTTGAATTGTCGAAACAAGAGCTTTATGTGAGAGTAGAAGCTCCAAAAGGGGAATTGGGGATTTTTCTAATAGGAGATCAGAGTGTTTTTCCTTGGAGATGGAAAATTCGCCCACCGGGTTTTATCAATTTGCAAATTCTTCCTCAGCTAGTTAAAAGAATGAAATTGGCCGATATTATGACGATACTAGGTAGTATAGATATCATTATGGGAGAAGTTGATCGTTGAAATGATAATTGATACAACAGAAGTACAAGCTATCAATTCTTTTTCCAGATCGGAATCCTTAAAAGAGGTCTATGCGCTCATATGGCTACTTGTTCCTATTTTTATTCCTGTATCGGGAATCACAATAGGGGTACTAGTAATCGTGTGGTTAGAAAGAGAAATATCCGCAGGGATACAACAACGTATTGGCCCTGAATACGCCGGTCCTTTGGGAATTCTTCAAGCTCTAGCAGATGGGACCAAACTACTTTTCAAAGAGGATCTTCTCCCATCTAGAGGGGATACTCGTTTATTCAGTATCGGACCATCTATAGCAGTCATATCAATTCTACTAAGTTATTCGGTAATTCCTTTTGGCCATCACCTTATTCTAGCCGATCTCAGTATAGGTGTTTTTTTATGGATTGCTATTTCAAGTATTGCTCCTATTGGACTTCTTATGTCAGGATATGGATCGAATAATAAATATTCCTTTTTAGGTGGTCTACGCGCTGCTGCTCAATCAATTAGTTATGAAATACCATTAACTCCATGTGTGTTATCAATATCTCTACGTGTGATTCGTTGGAATAGGAACTTTTACTTATTTCTTTACTTCCTTTCTTTTTAGGAAAGAAGTTGAATGTATTGAATAGATATCTTCATTTTTTTCTTCATCATTCGGGTCAATGAACTAAACCAGATAGTTATATGAGTGAAACAAAACAGCTTAGAATTTCGCAGTAAAAAGATTGAATCTCATTCCCTATGTACAAGAGCGAAACAGAAGGAAACAGTAGAAACTGTTCACCCCAAGATTTGTTGATTAGTCATCATGGCTTGAAGCGGGTGCAAAAGATCAACTGTATGGAGTTTTTACTATTCTACGTATTAGAATACCTGGGATCAAACAAAAATAAGTGGACAGTTAGGAACACCAAGGTACACAAAGGATTAGTAATGGAGATAATGTAAGTTATCCAAAGGGATATTTTTGCATAAAAGGAATCCTATTGGGACTTTAAGTTGGTAGAAATGATCAAGTAGTACTTCCCCACGATCCCGATCTAGAGTATGCTCCTATCCACTAATTAAAGAAATTACTATCCGGAACGAAGTAATCCTTTACTTTTTTTTAGAGTCCCTTTTTATGAGAAAGAAGAATAGGAGCGAAAGGAATGGAATTGTAATAGGAAATAAAGAGATCCTTTTTTATTATTTCTTTCCTTCATAGAGATGGAATTCTTATTATGATTCATGAACTAATGTAATGTCTAATTCTTTTTCGTAATCGAAAGAGATGGGTCGAAATATCTATTGATACAACGAGTATTTTATTGAAGAATTAAGTTATTACTGAACAATCAAAATTATAATTATTGAAATTATAAAGGATGAGATCAATTCCGAAGCACTTTTTTTATTTATTATTATAGATTATAGCAGACAGAATTTCGTTGGCCTAATTCGGGACTCTCCGACCCATCTTTACTCTATTTAGCCTACAAACATATCGAGATAATATGAAATGGTCCTTAGATTTATTTGTGGCCCTTGAGGAGCCGTATGAAGCTGAAGTCTCATGTACGGTTCTGTAATAGCGATGGGAACAGTGATGT